TCAGAAACAGAATTTCCGAAAGACTGGTTAACAGACGGTATTCAGATAAAGATCCTATTTCCTTTCTGTCTGAAACCTTGGCGCAGATCCAAGCTACGATCCCATCATAGAGATCCAATGAAAAAGAAAGGAAAAAGGGTCAATTTTTGTTTTTTAACAATCTGGGGAATGGAAACCGAACTACCTTTTGGTTCTCCCCGAAAACGACCTTCCTTTTTTGGACCCATTTATAAAGAATTCAAAAAAAAAATTAGAAAAGCTAAAAAAAAATGTTTTCTAGTTCTAAGAGTTTTAAAAGAAAAAACAAAATGGTTTCTAAGGGTCTCAAAAGAAAAAACAAGATGGATTATCAAAATAGTTCTATTTATAAAAAGAATAATAAAAGAGTTTTCAAAAGTAAACCCAATTTTATTATTTGGATTGAAGAAAGTATATGAACCGAATGAAAATGGAAAATATTCCATAACCCTAATGAATAATAAGATTGTTCCTGAATCGACCATCCAAATCAGATCCATGGATTGGACAAATTATTCACTGACAGAAAAAAAAATGAAGGATCTGTCTGATAGGACAACCCTAATCAGAAATCAAATGGAAAGGGTCACAAAAGACAAAAGAAAAATATTTCTAACTCCAGATATGAATATTCGTCCTAACGATACAAGTTGTGTTGATAAAAGATCGGAATCGCAGAAACATATTTGGAAGATATCAAAAAGAAGAAGTGAGATATTCATATTCATACGCAAATGGCACTATTTTATGAAATTTTTCAGTGAAAGAATATACATAGATATCTTTCTATGTACCATTAACATTCCCAGAGTCAATGCACAACTTTTCCTTGAATCAACAAAAAAGATTATCAATAAATACATTTACAATGATGAAAAAAATAAAGAAGAGATTGATGAAACAAATCAAAACACAATTCACTTTATTTCGACTATCAAAAAGTCGCTTTCTAATATTAGTAATAAGAAATCAAAGATTTGTTGTGACCTATATTCCTTGTCCCAAGCATCTGTATTTTACAAATTATCACAAATCCAAGTTACTAACAAGTCTCTCTTGAGATCTTTACTTCAGTATCGAGAAGCATATCTTCTTCTTAAGGATAGAATAAGGAATTACTTTGGAACACGAAGAATATTTGATTCCAAATCAAGGCATAAAAAACTTCCGAATTCTGGAGAATGGAAAAACTGGTTAAGGAGTCATTATCAATACAATTTATCTCAGACTCGATGGTCTAGATTAGTACCGCAAAAGTGGCGAAATAGGGTCAATCAATGTCGTACGATTCAAAATAAAGACTCAAAAAAGAATTCATATGAAAAAGACCAATTCATTCATTACGAGAAACAAAATGATTATGCAGTGAACTTATTGCCGAGTCAAAAAGGAAAATTGAAAAAACACTACAGATATGATCTTTTTTCATATAAATATATTAATTATGGGGATAGGAAAGACTCATATATTTATCGATACCCATTACAAGTAAATGAGGACCAAAAGATTTCATATAATTACAACAGACCTAAAACCGAATCATTTTATGTACCGGGGGGTATATCTATTAGTGATTATCTAGGAGAAGAGTATATTACTGATACGGGTAAAAATACGGATAGAAAATATTTGGAGTGGAAAATTTTCCATTTTTGTCTTAGAAAGAATATCGATATTGAGGCCTGGACCGATATGGATACCGGGACCAACATTAATAAAATTACTAAGACTGGGACTAATTATTATCAAATGATTGATAAGAAAGATCTTTTCTATTTCACGATTCATCAAGAAATCAACCCATCCAATCCAAAAAGTTTTTTTTTGGATTGGATGGGAATGGATGAAAAAATGGTATATCGTCCCATATCAAACCTGGAATCTTGGTTCTTCTCAGAATTTGTGCCACTTTATGATGCATATAAGATTAAACCATGGGTTATACCAATCAAATTACTTCTTTTCGTTTTTAATGAAAATGAAAACATTAATGAAAATAAAAACATTAGTGAAAATAAAAACATCAGCGGAAATCAAAAAAGGGATCTTCGTATATCATCTAATCAAAAAGAATATCTTGAATTAGAGAATCGAAATCAAAAAGAACAGCTTGTCCAAGGAAATCTTGGCTCAGACGCACGAAACCGACAAAAAGATGTTGAAAAGGATTACACAGAATCAGACATTAAAAAACGTGGAAAGAAAAGACAATCCAAGAGTAACAAGGAAGCGGAACTAGAGTTCTTCCTGAAAAGATATTTGCTTTTTCAATTGAGATGGGATGGTCCTTTGAATCAAAGAATGATCAATAATGTTAAGGTATATTGTTTTCTGCTTAGACTGAGAAATCCAAAGGAAATTGCTATATCCTCTATTCAAAGAGGAGAAATGCACCTGGATGTAATGTTGATCCAGAAGGATCTAACTCTTACAGAATTGATAAAAAGGGGACTATTTATTATCGAACCGGCACGTCTTTCTATAAAATGGGATGGACAATTTATTATGTATCAAACTATAGGTATTTCATTGGTCCATAACAGTAAGTGCCAAACTAATGGAAGATACCGAGAAAAAAGATATGTTGATGAGAATTATTTCGATGGATCCATTGCACAACATAGAAAGATGCTTGTGAATGGAGACGAAAATCATTATGATTTGCTTGTTCCTGAAAATATTCTATCTCCTAGGCGTCGTAGAGAATTGAGAATTCTAATTTGTTTCAATTCCGGAAATAGGAATGTTATGGATAGAAATCCAGTATTTTTCAATAACAACAATGTAAGGAACTGTGGGCCATTTTTGGATGAGGACAAGCATATTGATACAGATATAAATAAATTCACTCAATTCAAATTGTTTCTTTGGCCCAATTATCAATTAGAGGATTTAGCTTGTATGAATCGCTACTGGTTTGATACCAATAATGGCAGTCGTTTCAGTATGTCAAGGATACATATGTATCCACGATTCAGAATTCGTTGATGGTTGGTACATTTCCTATATATCGCGTATCATATCCGGTATATGAAGGTAGACAGATGTACACACACGCTGTGTTACATTCTGATACATGATACCGATTCAATGACGTATCAATTGAATCTAGGAATGAATCGACAGAATCTTCTTAGAAGAAAATCATTTTCTTTTGTGGGTGTAGAAATTTTTTTTTTTTTCTATCGAATCCTAAATTTTATTTATTAATTTGATTTGATAGAAAAAAAGTAGTATATGAATAAATCCAGATCCAGATTATTGTGTGTATCAGATCGAAATGACTAGCATTATTATTATTCCTGATCGGTAAAATCCATATCTGTGGAAAAGAAAAAAAAAAAAAAAAAAAGAGAGAGAGAAGAATTATTTTTATGGTCAAAAATTCATTTATCTCGGTTATTCCGCAAGAAGAAAAAAACAAAGGGTCTGTTGAATTTCAAGTATTCAGTTTCACCAATAAGATACAGAGACTTACTTCACATTTGGAATTACACAAAAAGGACTATTTATCTCAGATAGGTCTGCGGAAAATTCTAGGAAAACGTCAACGGCTGCTAGCTTATTTGTCAAAGAAAAATAGAGTGCGTTATAAAAAATTAATCGATCAGTTAGATATTCGGGAACCAAAAACTCGTTAATTTGAAGATTGTTTCAATTCTTTGGTTTATTAGATCTTGAATTTTGATGAACCCCATTTCGTTTTCAGCAATTCATAGAATAATGGATCGGGGAAGATATGAATGTACCGGATACAAGAAAAGACCTCGTGATAGTTAATATGGGTCCTCACCACCCATCAATGCATGGTGTTCTTCGACTTATCGTTACTCTAGACGGTGAAGATGTTATTGACTGCGAACCCGTATTGGGTTATTTACACAGAGGGATGGAAAAAATTGCAGAAAACCGAACAATTATACAATATCTTCCTTATGTAACACGTTGGGATTATTTAGCTACTATGTTCACAGAGGCAATAACGGTAAATGCACCAGAACAATTAGGAAATATTCAAGTACCTAAAAGAGCCAGCTATATCAGAGTTATTATGCTGGAGCTGAGTCGTATAGCTTCTCATTTATTATGGCTTGGGCCTTTTATGGCGGATATCGGTTCACAAACTCCCTTCTTCTATATTTTTAGAGAAAGGGAATTGATATATGACCTATTCGAAGCTGCCACAGGTATGCGAATGATGCATAATTATTTCCGTATCGGGGGAGTTGCTGCTGATCTACCTCATGGCTGGATAGATAAATGTTTGGATTTCTGCGATTATTCTTTAACAGGAGTTGTTGAATATCAAAAGCTTATTACGCGAAATCCCATTTTTTTGGAACGAGTTGAAGGGGTGGGCATTATTGGTGGGGAGGAAGCAATAAATTGGGGTTTATCAGGACCAATGCTACGAGCTTCCGGAATCCAATGGGACCTTCGTAAAGTTGATCATTATGAGTGTTACGATGAATTCGATTGGGAAGTCCAGTGGCAAAAAGAAGGAGACTCATTAGCTCGTTATTTAGTACGAATCAATGAAATTACGGAATCCATAAAAATTATTCAACAGGCTCTGGAAGGAATTCCGGGGGGTCCCTATGAGAATTTAGAAGTTCGACGCTTTGATAGAGCAAGGGATTCCGAATGGAATGGTTTTGAATATCGATTCATTAGTAAAAAGCCTTCTCCCGCTTTTGAATTGTCGAAACAAGAACTTTATGTGAGAGTAGAAGCCCCAAAGGGAGAATTGGGAATTTTTATGATAGGAGATAATAGTGTTTTTCCCTGGAGATGGAAAATTCGTCCACCGGGTTTCATCAATTTGCAAATTCTTCCTCAGCTAGTTAAAAGAATGAAATTGGCTGATATCATGACGATACTAGGTAGTATAGATATCATTATGGGAGAAGTTGATCGTTGAAATGATAATTGATACGACAGAAGTACAAGCTATCAATTCTTTTTCCAGATCGGAATCCTTAAAAGAGGTCTATGACCTCTTATGGCTGCTTGTCCCTATTTTTATTCCTATATCGGGAATCACAATAGGTGTACTCGTGATTGTGTGGTTAGAAAGAGAAATATCTGCAGGGATACAACAACGTATCGGACCTGAATATGCCGGTCCTTTGGGAATTCTTCAAGCTCTAGCAGATGGGACCAAACTACTTTTGAAAGAAGATCTTCTCCCCTCTAGAGGAGATATTCGTTTATTCAGTATCGGGCCATCTATAGCGGTCATATCCATTCTACTAAGTTATTCAGTAACTCCTTTTGGCTATCGCCTTGTTCTAGCCGATCTCAGTATAGGCGTTTTTTTATGGATCGCTATTTCCAGTATTGCTCCTATTGGACTTCTTATGTCAGGATATGGATCGAATAATAAATATTCCTTTTCAGGTGGTCTACGAGCTGCTGCTCAATCTATTAGTTATGAAATACCATTAACTTCGTGTGTGTTATCAATATCTCTACGTGTGATTCGTTGGAACATGAGCCTTTACCTCTTTCCTAGAAATAAAGGAAAGGGGTTGAATGAATAGATATCTTTTTTTTTTTATTCATCATTCGGGTCGATGAGTTAAACCAGATAGTTATATGAGTGAAACAAAACTGCTTATGAATTTGCAGTAAGAAGATTGATCCTCATTCCCTATGTACGAGAGTAAAGTGGAAGTAAACATAAACGGTCGAAACTGTTTACCCCAAGATTGGTTGATTAGTCATCATGACTTGAAGCGGGTGCAAAAGATCAACTGTATGGAGTTTCGACTATATATATATGTATTACCATATCGGGGATCAATCAAAAATGAGTGGACGGTTAGGAACACCAAGGTACACAAAGGATTAGTGATGGAGATAATGTAAGGTATCCAAAGGGATATTTCTGCATAAAAGGAATCATAATGAGGGCTTTAAGTTGGTAGAAATGATCAAGCAGTACTTCCTCACGATTCCGATCCAGAGTACGCTTCTATCCACTGATTAAAGAAATGACTGTCGAGAACGAAGTAATCCTTTATTTTTTAGAAACCCCTTCCCTCTTCTGAGTAAGAAAGAAGAACAGGAACGAAAGAAATGGAATGCAATAGGAAAACTGAATAATAAATAAGAGATCTTTGTTTATTCTTTCTTTCCTCAACCCTATCCATATTTATACAGATAGAATTCTTATCATGATTCATCAACTATAACTCATGAACTAGTGTCTAATTTTTTTTTTTTTTTTCGTACGAAAGATATGGGTCGAAATATCTATTGAAACAACGAGTATTTTATGGAAGGATTAAGTTATTACTGAACAAAGAGAATTGTAATTCTAATTATATTATAAAGGATGAGATCAATTCAGAAGCGCTTTTTGTTTTTATTATGGCGGACAGAATTCCATTGGTCTAATTCGGGACTCTTCGATGCATCTTTACTCTATCTACAAGCATGCCAGGGTAATAATGAACCAGTCTTTAGATTTATTTATGGCCATTGAGGAGCCGTATGAAGCTGAGGTCTCATGTGCGGTTCTGGAATAGCGATGGGAATAGTGATGTTATCATCGACTATGATTATCTAACAGTTCAAGTACAGTTGATATAGTTGAGGCACAGTCAAAATATGGTTTTTGGGGGTGGAATCTGTGGCGTCAACCTATAGGTTTTATAGTTTTTCTAATTTCTTCCCTAGCGGAATGTGAGAGATTACCCTTTGATTTACCAGAAGCAGAGGAGGAATTAGTAGCAGGTTATCAAACCGAATATTCAGGTATCAAATCTGGTTTATTTTACGTTGCTTCTTACCTAAATCTACTAGTTTCTTCATTATTTGTAACAGTTCTTTACTTGGGCGGGTGGAATCTCTCTATTCCGTACATATTCATTCCTGAACCTTTCAGAATAAATAAAACGGGTGGAGTCTTTGGAATGACAATTGATATCTTTATTACATTAGCTAAAGCTTATTTGTTCCTGTTCATTCTTATCACAACAAGATGGACTTTACCTAGGATGAGAATGGACCAACTATTAAATCTTGGGTGGAAATTTCTTTTACCTATTTCTCTAGGCAATCTATTATTAACAACTTCTTCCCAACTCGTTTCGCTGTAACAGAATATAATATTCTAGATTCATAACCTATCTAGAACAAGAGAAAGAAACATCAAATTATTCATGGATATCCACGATATGTTTCCTATGGTGACTGGGTTCATGAATTATAGTCAACAAACAATACGAGCTGCAAGGTACATTGGTCAAAGTTTCATGATTACCTTATCCCACGTGAATCGTTTACCTGTGACTATTCAATATCCTTATGAAAAATCGATCACATCGGAGCGTTTTCGTGGTCGAATCCACTTTGAATTTGATAAATGCATTGCTTGTGAAGTATGTGTTCGGGTATGTCCTATAGATCTACCCGTTGTTCATTGGAGATTGGAAACAGATATTAGAAAAAAACGATTGCTTAATTATAGTATTGATTTTGGAATCTGTATATTTTGTGGTAACTGCGTCGAGTATTGTCCAACAAACTGTTTATCAATGACTGAAGAATATGAACTTTCTACTTATGATCGTCACGAATTGAATTATAATCAAATTGCTTTGGGTCGATTACCAATGTCAGTAATTGGAGATTACACAATTCGAACAATTATGAATTAAAATAAAAATAGCCACGGGTAAACCTATTGATTCAAGAACGATTACCAATTACTAAGATTCGTTTTTGATCTAAAGTAAAGGAGCGAGGCTTCTTTCATTTTGCTAGGTCAGTAACTACAAATCATAACTATTGGTTGGTGAGAATTACGGCTTGATTTGGATTTAGAATGGATTCATATATCCGTGATGATTTCAAAATATACAATTCCGAACTACTCTTTCGGATAGAGTAGCGGGATTGATCCAATAACTGTATCTATATCAATCCATACCACATTAGGATTCAATTAGGAACTATCATATAGAAGAAAAAAAAAGGTAACCTATTTTTTCTTGGATCGGTCAGTAAGTTTATGAAATATTTCAACTTATTTATCTCTTATTTTACACATAATGGATTTACCTGGACCAATACATGATATTCTTTTAGTATTTCTGGGATCAGGTCTTATATTAGGAGGTCTGGGGGTGGTATTACTTACCAATCCAATTTATTCTGCCTTTTCGTTGGGATTGGTTCTTGTTTGTATATCCTTATTCCATATTCCATCTAACTCCTATTTTGTAGCTGCTGCACAGCTCCTTATTTACGTGGGAGCTGTAAATGTTTTAATCGTATTTGCTGTGATGTTCATGAATGGTTCAGAATATTACAACGATTTCTATCTTTGGACCGTTGGGGATGGGGTCACTTCACTGGTTTGTACAAGTATTCTTTTTTTACTAATTACTACTATCTCGGATACGTCGTGGTACGGGATTATTTGGACTACAAGATCAAACCAGATTATAGAGCAGGACCTAACAAGTAACGTTCAACAAATTGGGATTCATTTATCAACAGATTTTTACCTTCCATTTGAACTCATTTCTATAATTCTTTTAGTTGCTTTGATAGGTGCAATTGCTATGGCCCGTCAGTAATAAGTAATAAATAGTTAGAACTCTAAATCCAAAATAAATAAAGTCTTGTTTTGTTCTATGTTATTGTTATCACATCCATTTTTCTTCAGTTCTATTTTCATATTGTTCATATATTAAATTGAAAGGGGTTTAGTTCGATCCATTACTAATACCTTACTTTGTTTCGTACTTGTTATATTCTAGTCAATCAAATTGGTTAAATTGTTGTTCATATTGAAATGAATCGAGATTGATGAGGAGTTGGTCAATGATGACCGAACATGTACTTATTTTGAGTGCCTATTTATTTTCTATCGGTATTTATGGATTGATCACAAGCCGAAACATGGTTAGAGCACTTATGTGTCTTGAGCTTATACTGAATGCGGTTAATATAAATCTCGTAACATTTTCTGATTTGTTTGATAGTCGTCAATTAAAAGGAGATATTTTCTCCATTTTTGTTATAGCTATTGCAGCCGCTGAAGCAGCTATTGGGCCGGCTATTGTTTCATCGATCCATCGTAACCGAAAATCAACTCGTATCAATCAATCGAATTTGTTGAATAAATAGTCGTAATGATCTAAATAAAGACAGATGTATATCTATAATATATTCACCAATTTTAGAATTAGCATGTATGACTCGTATGGCCACGTTTGCTGAAACGTAAGAAATCAAAGTATCTTGGCCCTCTCTCATGAACAGATCCAGAAGTAGATTGATTATAAAAAAAATTCTGGTAAACCACTGATTCGTCTGGCGTCTACAATATCAAATTCAATTACTACTAATTTATAACCAGATCGAAAATGGATAAAGTTCAAAAAATTTATAGATCCGATGTCACATTCAGTAAAGATTTATGATACATGTATAGGGTGTACTCAATGTGTACGAGCCTGCCCCACAGATGTATTGGAAATGATACCTTGGGACGGATGTAAAGCTAAACAAATTGCTTCTGCTCCAAGAACAGAGGACTGTGTAGGTTGTAAGAGATGTGAATCCGCTTGTCCAACGGATTTCTTGAGTGTTCGGGTTTACTTATGGCATGAGACAACTCGCAGCATGGGTCTAGCTTATTGATACGTTCCAGAAAAATCCACTTGAATCCATTTGATTCCTCTTTACCGACAAAAACCCGTACTCGAGAAATTATTCCGAGCGCGGGTTTTTCTGGTCAAAGTCTATCTTGTCTTTACCACGAGTTATTTTCCTTGGTTAACAATAATTGTTGTTTTGCCGATATCTGCGGGTTCCTCAATTTTCTTTCTTCCTCATAGAGGAAATAAAAATAAGGTGGTTCGGTGGTATACTATTTGTATATGCTTATTAGAACTCCTTCTAATGACCTATGCATTCTGTTATCATTTCCAATTGGACGATCCATTAATCCAACTGGAGGAGGCTTATAAATGGATAAATATTTTTGATTTTCACTGGAGACTAGGAATTGATGGACTTTCCATAGGACCCATTTTACTGACGGGATTCATCACTACTTTAGCTACTTTAGCGGCTCGGCCAGTTACTAGAGATTCGCGATTGTTCCATTTCCTGATGTTAGCAATGTACAGTGGTCAAATAGGATCATTTTCTTCTCGAGACCTTTTACTTTTTTTCCTCATGTGGGAGTTAGAATTAATTCCTGTTTATCTACTTCTATCCATATGGGGAGGGAAGAAACGTCTGTACTCAGCTACAAAGTTTATTTTGTACACAGCAGGGGGTTCTATTTTTCTCTTAATGGGAGTTCCGGGTATGGGTTTATATGGCTCCAATGAACCAACATTAAGTTTTGAAACATTAGCTAATCAATCCTATCCTTTGGGGTTGGAAATAATATTCTATTTTGGCTTCCTTATTGCTTATGCTGCCAAATCGCCGATTATACCCCTGCATACATGGTTACCAGATACCCACGGAGAAGCGCATTACAGTACATGTATGCTTCTAGCGGGAATCTTATTAAAAATGGGAGCATATGGATTGATTCGGATCAATATGGAATTATTACCCCATGCTCATTCTATATTTTCTCCCTGGTTGATGATAGTAGGAGCGATTCAAATAATCTATGCAGCTTCAACTTCTTTCGGTCAACGCAATTTAAAAAAGAGAATAGCCTATTCCTCCGTATCTCATATGGGTTTCACACTTATAGGAATCGGTTCCATAACCGATACGGGAATCAATGGAGCCGTTTTACAAATAATCTCTCATGGATTTATTGGTGCTGCGCTTTTTTTCTTGGCGGGAACGAGTTACGATAGAATATGTCTTGTTTATCTCGACGAAATGGGAGGAATAGCTATCCCAATGCCAAAAATATTTACCACGTTCAGTAGCTTCTCAATGGCTTCTCTTGCATTGCCAGGAATGAGTGGTTTTGTTGCAGAATTGGTAGTATTTTTTGGAATAATTACCAGCCCGGAATATCTTTTAATACCAAAAATACTAATTACTTTTGTAATGGCAATTGGAATGATATTAACTCCTATTTATTCATTATCTATGGTACGCCGTATGTTCTATGGATACAAGCTATTCAACGTTCCAAACTCTTATTTTGTGGATTCTGGACCACGAGAACTATTTGTTTCGGTCTGTATCCTTCTACCCGTAATAGGTATTGGTATTTATCCTGATTTCGTTCTCTCGCTATCAATTGACAGGATAGAAGCTATTCTATCTAATTATTTTCATAAATAGTTTTCATCAATAAGACAAGACATAAAGTCAAAGAATCCTGTGATTTTCAAAATCGTTCACTGTACAATGCAATGAAAGAAAAAAGAATGAAGTGAATTGGAATCAGATATATCTGGAGTTTTTGAGAACCATTTGAATCACTACTTGATTCAAATGGTTCTCAAAAACTTGCACAAACTTTCTTTATATACGGGACGATGTTCTTATGTATTCTTCAGGCCTTTTCTTCAATTAGATGTTAATGTGAATGAACCATAACTATGTAGTCCTATTCCTAATAGATTGACTCCAAAATAGCATATCCAAATTATAAGAAATCCGATCGAAGCCACAATTGCCGAATCCACACCCTGAAAGTTCTGATTTGTTCTACTATGTAGATAAATCGCGAATATGGTCCAAGTAATAAATGCCCAAGTTTCCTTGGGGTCCCAATTCCAATAAGACCCCCATGCTTCATTAGCCCATACTGCTCCCGAAAGAATACCTATGGTTGAAAAAGTAAACCCTAGACTAATGACACGATAACTACAATGATCTAATTGCTGAGTCAATTGATACCTGTGATAATTCATAAATGAAAGAAAAGAAGTTTTTTGTAAAACACTTCTTTTTTCATTCACAAAGGAAAATGACCCAATTAATAAATGATTGCTTTTACCAGGAATACCTCGATTTTTTCGAAATGTAATGACTAAAAGAGCTACTGATAATAACGATCCACATAAAAGAGCTGCATAGCTCAATAACATCATACTTACGTGCATCATTAGCCACTGGGATTGTAGAGCAGGTACTAATATTGCAGATTGATGCATTTCAGTTGAAAGACCCGAAGTGGCAAATCCTTGAGTCAAAATGGCACTTGGCGCGGTTATTGCGCTTAAAAAATTTTTCTGGTTCCCTATTTTAGGAACCCTATGAATAATGGCGAAACCCCACGAAAGGAACATTAAAGATTCATATAAATCACTTAACGGGAAATGTCTCGAATAAATCCAACGAGTAACTAATAATCCTGTTATACAGAAAAAAGTAGTCATCATGCCCTTTTCTGACGAATCAAATAGTCCTACAGTTTCATGGACTAATAAGGTCATTAAATGAATCGTAATCACAATTGAAATGATAGAAAAAGAGATGTGAGTTAATATATGTTCTAAAGTCGCAAATATCATAAAAAAAAATTGTTTTTTTTTTTAAGGAGGGTATCCCCAATTACGAAATAGAAATCCGTAATTGAATTCATTATAGGATCTATTGTTGTGCCTTTTTTAGAGGATGCCGCCACTCGGACTCGAACCGAGATGCTCTAGCACTGCTTCCTAAGAGCAGCGTGTCTACCAATTTCACCATGGCGGCTTGATTGAAATAATCATAGCCTATATGATGTTCAATCGTCGAGATTGAAGGATTTAATGCAATCTATTTTAGGAAACGTTTGAATCCATGAATAAAGACCCATTCAAATAAATATTTAAACGTTCCATAATCCTTAGTCTCGTGGTAGAGTGTCATTTTTAACAGCGGGCTTTCCCGTATTCTAAGTTCTTCTGGAACAGTTGGAACTAGACGGTTATGCCCTCAGTCGAGGTATAGAACCAAGAATTTTTTTTTTTCTCATTTTGATTCATTTCTCATTTATTTGATTTCGTAGATCCGAAATCAAAAAGATTCATTTTCAATAAACAAAAGAAAACAAAATTTTTTATGTATCACAACCTCATTACTACATCCAAGGAATTTCTATAAATATTTTGATAGTTTGATATCAAAACTGTATTAATGATTGGGATCCTCATTGTCTACATAACATAATTCGTGTGAGGATTTACCAAACCAATTAGGTATTGGGCCAGGCATATCAATCATTTAACAAAAGAGTTTTGATCTTTATCGGAATTCTATACTTTACTTAGAAACCTTAGAAAATCTAATTTTAACTTATAAGATCTCTTTAAATAGATAAAATCTATTTAGATATTAGATCTAGATATATCGATTGATCGATCCTCCAGCCCAAACATAGGATAGGATCTATTTTGGTTGGATTAGGTAAGATTGACTCATTCTTTGTACATAAATACTTTGTACATAAATATGGATCTCCAGGGGATCTGGCAGTTTTATTAGTTTGTTTTTTTGTTGATCCATTCGACACAAGAGGGAGTCTATGTAGATATGTAGTGATTCAGAGAGCTACAAAGCAAGGTTTTCATTTAATCAATTAGTTTCAACGATCCATTGATTTTTACTATAGATCTTATCTCTGCGCTGCTATGGAACAAAAAAAAGGGGGGTTCGAACCTCGTTCATACTTGTTTCAGATCTTCCAAAAATCTTAATGATGTATAACTATTGGAGATACATAATCCAATAAACCCCTTCCTAAAAAAAAAAAAAAGAAATAAGAGTTTTGTTATTGTGAGTGAAAAGCGAATCGATGGGGAAAGTTACAATCCCCATCTCGCAAATTATAAAAATCTACTATAACTATAAAACTATAATGAAAAGCGAAACCTTGCGTTTTGTGTCTAACTACTTCTTTTTTTTTCAAACAAAAAAGAAATTCTTTTTAGAACCTAGTATACAGAATAATACCTAGTATACAGAATAATTCTTATTCTACATACCACAACAGCTAGTTCTATTTCATATTGATAAGTTCAAAACTTTAGTTAATGTGAATTCTTCATCTTATAAATCATCCAATTCATCGAGTCATGTCGATTCAGATCATTCTAAGGCTTTATTTTTGTCGCACAAAAAAACTTTTTGAATGCCCAGTAGAAATCGATTTAGCTAAAGATAAGGCTTTTGCCGCGGCCTGACATCCCTTTCCCTTCCAAATATTTTTACGAATACGCTTTTTTGAAAGAGAAGTACGTTTCTTTGGAACCGCCATTTCAAAAAAAAAAAGGATCACTCATTTTTATAGTTGGATGTGAAAGACGTTTATTGTTCAAAATGGATCGTTCTTTCTATTCATTATCTATATTTATTCCATAGTTAATACTTACTTCATAATATCTAAAAATATAGATACGTAAGCATCGCATATGGTATTACTAGGGATAAAAAAAAGAAAATAGAAGGAAAAAGAAAGAACGATGTGATTTTCAAAGGAGTTTTTTTTTTTAACATCTCTATTACATACAATATTACATACAATGTCCGAAGAAAAATTTGTACTGATTGGTAGCTTCATATCTTCATTCAATCTATGTATGTCTATGAGCGGGATCTACTACCGTGGAAATCGAATCGGTTGCTATCGATAAGAATCAAAAAGGTTTCAATTCATATCTCAGTCTCTTTATATATTCTATTGTTTGTCATCTTACCTTTAATAAATCGAAAAGCTTAAGAACCCTTACCTAGTTTAATAAAATAAAACAATAATGAATTTTTTCTATTAATTGATCAAGCTCCGAGATAGAGTCCCCATAATTTAAATGAATAGTTTAAATGAAGTAGTTAATCCGTTAAACAATACATTACTTGATAAGGGAAATTTTAGTAATTTCTTATTTTAGTTCTATGCGAAGTGACAAGTATTAGAGGATTTTCCATAAGGATGAGTTTGTTTTATTGGACTAGAAGCCAATCAATCAGTTCCACAATGAATTAGTTAATGACTCCGAATAAACTAAATAAAAAAAAAACTAGGTCTTATTTTATGGGGTCGAGTTAATGACGGATCCTATGATACATATCAGAATCGAGTACTTTATTTTATTTTTGGTATCATTCTTTTTCCTTACTATATTGATATACATATGGATAGAAATCACCGTAATATCTGAGTGGAATGCTTTAAAATCTTATATTATCTTAATAAATATCTTCGTTAACGTTAATAACTAGGTAGTCACTTATAACTAGTAACTTGGTCATTTGAAGAAATGGAACTTCTTGATTTGAATTTTTTGTTTTTTCAATATTTTGGAAAGAATCAGAATAATTAAGAATTCAAAATCATATTTGATTTTATATCTTTATTTTATTTATTTGATTATTGCTCCTTCCAAAAGAGATAAGGTCTGGTGAATCGGAAACAATTAATAAGAATAAAAAAAGAAAGTTTGATTTTCTTATGGAACATACATATCCATATGCATGGATCATACCTTTTGCTCCACTTCCAGTTACTATGTCAATAGGATTGGGACTTCTGTTTGTTCCGACCGCAACAAAAAATCTTCGTCGTATGTGGACTTTTCCTAGTGTTTCATTGCTAAGTATAGTTATGGTTTTTTCATCCGATTTGTCTATTCAACAGATAAATGGCAGTTCTATCTATCAACATCTATGGTCTTGGACCATCAATAATGATTTTTCTTTAGAGTTCGGCCACTTGATCGACCCACTTACTTCTATTATGTCAATACTAATCACTACTGTTGGAATCATGGTTCTTATTTATAGTGACAATTATATGGCTCATGATCAAGGATATTTGAGATTTTTTGCTTATATGAGTTTTTCCAATACTTCCATGTTGGGATTAGTTACTAGTTCCAATTTGATACAAATTTATATTTTTTGGGAACTAGTGGGAATGTGCTCGTATTTATTAATAGGTTTTTGGTTCACACGACCCACTGCAGCAAATGCTTGTCAAAAAGCGTTTGTAACTAATCGTGTAGGGGATTTTGGGTTATTATTAGGAATCTTGGGTTTTTATTGGATAACAGGGAGTTTCGAATTTCGGGATTTGTTCGAAATCTTCAATAACTTGATCCATAATAATGGGGTCAATTCTTTATTTGCTACTCTGTGCGCCTCCCTATTATTCGTCGGTGCAGTTGCTAAATCCGCACAATTTCCCCTTCATGTATGGTTACCTGATGCCATGGAAGGGCCTACTCCTATTTCGGCTCTTATACATGCTGCTACTATGGTAGCAGCGGGAATTTTTCTTGTCGCTCGGCTTCTTCCGCTTTTTACAGTCATACCTTACATAATGAATCTCATTTCTTTGATAGGTGCAATTACGGTACTATTAGGGGCTACTTTAGCCCTTGCTCAAAGAGACATTAAGAAAAGTTTAGCCTATTCTACAATGTCTCAATTGGGTTATATTATGTTAGCCCCAGGGATAGGCTCTTATCGAGCTGCTTTATTCCATTTGATCACTCATGCCTATTCGAAAGCATTATTGTTTTTAGGATCCGGATCAATTATTCATTCAATGGAACCCATTGTTGGATATTCTCCAGATAAAAGTCAGAACATGGTTCTTATGGGTGGTTTAACAAAATATGTGCCAATTACAAAAACTACTTTTTTATTAGGTACACTTTCTCTTTGTGGAATTCCACCTCTTGCTTGTTTTTGGTCTAAAGATGAAATTCTTAATGATAGTTGGTTGTATTCACCGATTTTCGCGATAATAGCTTGTTTCACAGCAGGGTTAACTGCATTTTATATGTTTCGGATGTATTTACTTACTTTTGATGGTCATTTACGCGCCCTTTTTCAAAATTACAGTGTTACTAAAAATAGCTCGTTCTATTTAATATCTATATGGGGGAAAGAACGAACCAAACTAGTTAACAGAAATTTGTTTTTATCAACAATGAATAATAATGAAAAGGTTTTCTTTTTTTCGAAAACGAAGATATACAAAACGGAGGGCAATGTAAGAAATCTGATACGATCCTTTAGAATTTCTTTTGAAAAGAAAGACACTTCAACGTATCCCCATGAATCGGACAATACTATGCTATTGTCTCTACTTGTATTGGTCCTATTTACTTTGTTTGTTGGATCCATAGGAATTCCTTTTGATCAAGAAGTAATGGATTTTGATATATTATCGAAATGGTTAACTCCGTCAATAAATCTTTTACATCCAAATTCGAACTATTCTGTGGATTGGTATGAATTTGTGACAAATGCAACTTATTCAGTCAGTATAGCCTGTTTTGGAATATTCATAGCGTTTCTTTTATATGGTTCTGTTTATTCATCTTTTCAGAATTTGTACTTAATCAATTCATTTTCTAAAAAAATAGGTTCTAAGAGAATCTTCTTGGACCGAATAATAAATGTGATATACAATTGGTCATATAATCGTGGTTACATAGATGTTTTTTATGAAACATGCATAATTAAAGGTATAAGAGGATTAGCTGAAGTAACTCATTTTTTGGATAGACGAGTAATTGATGGAATTACCAATGGTGTTGGT